TTGCTGCTTCTAAGCAAACCTTCTAGTTGTCTTAGTATTATTACCTCCTTTTTCACTTAGTAGTCATTTCGGGGCCTTAATCTATGGTCTGGGTTGTTTCCCTCTTGACAATGAAGCTTATCCCCCACTGTCTCACTAATAACAGGAAAATATGTATAGTATTCTTAGTTTGCCTCGATTTGGTACCATTTTCACAGCCCGCACCGAAACAGTGCTTTACCCCTATAACATTCCCTCCATTATTGCTGCGCCTCAACACATTTCGGGGAGAACTAGCTAGCTCCGAGTTCGATTGGAATTTCTCCGCTAACCACAACTCATCTGCCGATTTTTCAACATCGGTCAGTTCGAGCCTCCACTCAGTTTTACCTAAGCTTCACTCTGGTCATGGTTAGATCACCCGGGTTCGAGTTTATAAATAATGACTAATTCGCTTTTCTTAAAACTCGCTTTCGCTTTGACTACAGAAGACTATAAAAATCTTTAATCAAGCCACGATTTATAAGTCGCCGGCTCATTCTTCAACAGGCAAGCAGTCAGGAATTCTACTCCCTCCTACATTTTGTTAACTAAGGATTTCATATTCTATTTCACTCCCCTAAAGGGGTTCTTTTCACCTTTCCCTGACGGTACTACTTCGCTATCGATTACTTAGGAGTATTTAGTCTTACGAGGTGGTCCTCGTTGATTTACACGGTATTACACATACCCCATGCTACTTGGGAAAAAAAAGGAACTACAAAAATAAATTGTTACTGGACTCTCACCATCTTTGGTACAGGATTCAGCTGTTTCATATTAATCTTTAGTTCTCATTAAGAGAATTCTCCCTACAACACCAATATATTATTGGTTTAGACTAGTCTCGATTCGCTCGCCGCTACTAAGAGAATACACAAATTTGTTTTCTTTTCCACTGATTACTAAGATGTTTCAATTCATCAGGTTGTCTCTTTCTCAATTATGAATTACTTGAAAAGTGTTTTAAGGTTACCCTATATAGGGAATCTTTGATTCATAGCTTGTTTCCAGCTCCACAAAGCCTTTCGTTGGTTTCTACGCCCTTCATCGTCTCTAAGTATCTAGGTATCCACCCAAAGTGTTATTAGTTATTATATGATTCGATCCATAACTGATCTCACTATTTTGATTATTTAAGCTTACAATACTTTTATAGTATAACATTTAGAAAAAAAATAATTATTGGTATTTTTAAATATAATTAAAAAATTAATTAGGTAATATATATTAGATAATTTTTGGTTGATAGTTGAATAAAAAGAATAATGCCCTACTAAAATAACTCTAGTAGGGCATTATATTATAGATTTTAGTGATTTGAGATTAATTCTATACGATCATCGTATAGAATTTCTTTTATTAAAGAGGACCGCTAATACCTTGTTTTCTTATCATCAAGAAATGACCAAGCATTAATAAAGCTGTCAATAACGGTAAAACAAAAGTATGAAGACTATAAAACCTTGTTAAAGTTGATTGACCAACGCTTGGACCTCCCCTAAGCATAATAACTAGAGACGGACCAACACCAGGAATCGCTTCTGGAACACCCGTAACTATCTTTACAGCCCAATAGCCAACTTGATCCCAAGGTAGGGAATAACCAGTTACACCAAATGAGACAGTACATGTAGCCATTAAAACTCCAGTAACCCATGTTGATTCACGAGGATTCTTAAACCCCCCGGTTAAATAAACACGCCAGACATGAAGGACCATCATAAGCACCATCATATTAGCGCACCAACGGTGTATAGATCGAACTAACCAGCCAAAATTTGTATCAATCATGATTGCACGAACTGATGATAAGGCTTCAGTAACTGTTGGACGATAGTAAAAAGTTAAAGCAAACCCAGTTGCAACTTGAATTAAGAATGCAGTCAAAGTAACTCCTCCTAAACAATAAAATAAATTGACATGAGGTGGTACATATTTTCCAGCAATATCGTCTGCGATAGACTGTATTTCTAATCGATCATTAAACCAATCATAAACGGTAACATTTTCTCTTTCAATTTTTGGATATACAGAACTCATAAATAAATAAAATCCTCCTTAGATTTTTAAAATTATATAGTTTTATGGTAAAGTCAGGGTAGTAACAAATAAAATTTTTGCTAATCATTATATCTACCATTAAATATAATTAATATATATTGTAATCAATAATTACAACATACCTACCCTCACTAATTATATACCATATAAAAAGTATTAATACAAATATAGCAAAAAAAAATGTTTGTAAATTAATTAGATATTTATTAATTAAACAATTCCCAATGTCAAGGAAATATCAATAGGTAATGTAGCACCAATACCTAATTAATGGCAATAATCCGTGCTAAAAAGAAACTCCAAGTTGTTCCAATTCCACCAAGTAGATAGTGAGCTACACCAACTGCACGACCCTGTGTAATACTTAAAGCACGAGGAGCAATTGCAGGAGCAACTTTTAATTTATTATGAGCCCAAACTATAGATTCAATTAATTCTTGCCAATATCCTCTTCCACTAAATAAAAACATTAAACTAAATGCCCAAACAAAATGAGCTCCTAAAAATATTAAACCATAAGCAGAAAGAGAAGAACCATATGATTGAATAACTTGAGAAGATTGTGACCATAGAAAATCACGTAACCATCCATTAATAGTATTAGCAGATTGAGCAAAATTTCCACGAGTTATATGAGTGATTCCGGATGATACAGTTCCGTTTCCCCAAATATCTGATTGTAATTTCCAACTAAAATGAAAAATAACAATGGATAACGAATTATACATCCAAAATAAACCTAAAAAAACATGATCCCAAGCAGAAACCTGACAAGTTCCACCACGACCAGGACCGTCACAAGGAAACCTAAATCCTAAATTCGATTTATCTGGAATCAAACGAGAATTTCTAGCAAATAAAACACCCTTTAATAAAATTAAAAGAGTAACATGAATAGTAAATGCATGAATATGATGAACCATGAAATCAGATGTAGAAAGTGACATAGGGATCATAGCAACCTTTTTATTTACTATTGAAATTTCATTACCCCAAATCGGACTTGTTGGGCTGATAAATAAAGGACTAGTCACAAATGGTGCTTGATAATGAATTCTTTGAATGTATTGGGCAAAAACAGGTTGAAGTTGAATTGCTGTATCAGAAAACATATCATCTGATCTACCCAAAGCAGACATCGTATCATTATGGATATAAAGACCAAAACTGTGTAAACCTAAAAAGATACAAACCCAATTTAAATGAGAAATAATAGAATCTCTTTGACAAATAATTCTATCTAATAAATTATTATAATTATCAGATGGATTATAATCACGAACCATAAATATAGAAGCATGTGCACCAGCTCCAACTATACAGAATCCACCAATCCACATATGATGAGTAAATAAGGATAATTGAGTTGCATAATCTATACTAATATATGGATAAGGTGGCATTGCATACATATGATGTGCAACAATAATTGAAAGAGATCCTAACATAGCCAAATTTAAAGATAATTGTGCATGCCAGGAATTTGTTAATATCTCATAAATACCACTATGACCTTTAGAAACAGATAATATATTATGACCTTCTAAAATCTCTTTTAAACGATGACCAATCCCCCAATTTGTTCGATACATATGTCCAGCAACAATAAAAATAACAGCAATTGCTAAATGATGATGAGCTATATCTGTCAACCATAACGCTCCTGTTTGAGGGTCTAACCCACCATTAAGCGTTAATAATTCTCTATATTGATACCAATTACCTTGAAAAAATGGAGCAAGACCATTTTCAAAAGCATCAGGATACAACTTATTCATAATACTAAGATTGAATAGAAATTCATGTGGAAGTGGAAGTTGTGAAGCCTCAGCTCCCTCAATTAACAAACGATTAATTGGTAAAGCAATATGAACCTGATGACCAGCCCACGATAAACTTCCTAAACCGAGCAATCCAGCTAAATGATGATTTAACATGGATTCAACGCTTTGAAACCATTTTAGTTTAGGAGCTGCTTTATGATAATGAAACCAACCAGCATAAAACATTAGAAAAGCCATAAATAACCCACCCATTGCAGTACTAAATAACTGTAATTCGGTTGTTATACCACTAGCTCTCCAAACATGAAACAATCCAGACGTTATTTGAACTCCTCGAAATCCAAATCCAACATCACCATTTAATATCTCCTGACCTACAATAGGCCAAACAACCTGTGCACTAGGCTTAATTGTTACAGGATCATTTACCCAGATTTCATAGTTTGAAAATCGAGCACCATGAAAGTACATCCCACTTAACCAAATAAATATAATACCTAATTGACCAAAATGAGCGCTAAAAATTTTACGAGAAATATCTTGAAGATTTGTACTATAACTGTCAAAATCATGAACATCTGCATGAAGGTCCCAAATCCATGTAGTTGTTAAAGGTCCCTTCGATAAAGATCTTGAAAAATGTCCAGGTTTTCCCCATTTCTCGAAACTTGTAAAAACTGGATCTTTATCCACTATTTCATCAACAAACTTATTAGCGGAATTTAAAGTTTTACTCATATGAAATTTTTATAATTTTAATTTTTTTTTCCTAAAACACTCATTATACTTTTTTACATTAGTTATAATTATTTATATTACAAGGAAATTAATTTCCTTGTAATATAAATAATTATAATCAGATTAAGCTAAATCTAATGGGAAATTATGAGCATTACGTTCATGCATAACTTCCATACCTAAATTAGCTCTGTTAATAATATCAGCCCAAGAATTAATTACACGACCTTGTGAATCAATAATTGATTGATTAAAATTAAAACCATTTAAATTGAAAGCCATAGTTGAGATACCTAAAGCTGTAAACCAAATTCCAATTACTGGCCAAGCTGCTAGAAAAAAATGTAATGAACGAGAATTGTTGAATGAAGCATATTGGAAAATTAAACGACCAAAATATCCATGTGCAGCAACAATGTTGTAAGTTTCTTCATCTTGACCAAAAATGTAACCATTGTTTGTTGATTCATTTTCAGATGTTCTTCTAATTAATGATGAAGTAACTAATGAACCATGCATTGCGGAAAATAAAGATCCACCAAATACACCTGCAACTCCTAGCATATGAAAAGGATGCATTAAGATATTATGTTCAGCCTGAAATACAATCATAAAATTGAAAGTACCAGAAATCCCTAAAGGCATACCATCAGAAAAAGAACCTTGTCCAATAGGATAGATTAAAAAAACAGCTGTAGCTGCGGCTACTGGAGCTGAATAGGCTACAGCGATCCAAGGTCTCATCCCTAAACGAAATGAAAGTTCCCACTCACGACCCATATAACAACAAACTCCTAATAGGAAATGACAAACAATCATTTGGTAAGGGCCACCATTATATAGCCATTCATCTACAGATGCTGCTTCCCAAATTGGATAAAAATGTAAACCTATAGCGTTTGATGTAGGAACAATAGCTCCTGAAATAATGTTATTTCCATATAATAAAGAACCAGATACAGGTTCACGAATACCATCAATATCTACTGGAGGAGCAGCTATAAAACCAATAATAAAAACTGTTGTAGCCGTCAATAATGTAGGAATCATAATAACACCAAACCAACCAATGTATAAACGATTCTCAGTTGAAGTAATCCAATCACAAAAACGTGCCCATAAACTAGAATTTTCACGACGTTCAACAATTGCTGTCATAGTTACAATTTTATTGTTAGCAATCGGATAAACCAAATGAAAAGAAAAAAGAGATATATTAAATAATAATGAAACCTCACATGAAGATTTGTATTGTAAATAATACAATGGCAACGCTAATTGCCTAATAATATAATACCTGATAAAATACAAATAATGTATTTTATCAAATAATATTATTAGTCAATTAGTTAAATAATTATAAATAAAATTAACTCAAAAGATTAACCAAATTTTCCAGAAGTAGCGGCAATCAAAAAGGCAGCATACGTTAAAATATAACCAACCGTAAAATGAATTAATCCAACAAATCTTGCTTGTACAATTGTTAGAGCCACAGGCTTTTCTGACCATAACGAAATAGGTAATCTATCATGTGCCCAAACTAAAGTTTCAATTAATTCTTGCCAATATCCTCTCCAAGATATTAAAAACATAAATCCTGTAGCATAAATTAAATGACCAAAAAGAAACATCCAAGACCAAACTGATAAAGCATTCATTCCTAATGGATTATAACCGTTAATTAATTGAGAAGAATTTAACCAAAGATAATCACGTAACCATCCCATTAAATAGGTTGAAGATTCATAAAACTGTTTTGTATTGCCTTGCCAAATTCCCAAATGCTTCCAATGCCAATAAAAAGTAACCCACCCTATTGTATTTAGCATCCAAAAAATTGCTAAATAAAACGCATCCCAAGCAGAAATATCACAAGTTCCACCACGGCCAGGACCATCGCAAGGAAATCCATATCCAAATCGCTTTTTATCTGGCATTAATTTAGAGCCACGAGCATCTAAAGCTCCTTTAAGTAAAATTAAAGTTGTTGTATGTAATCCTAAAGCAATTGCATGATGAACTAAAAAATCTCCTGGACCAATTTCTATAAATAAGGAATTAGAATTATTATTAATGGAATTTAACCACCCTGACAACCATAATCCTTTATTGAAAAATTCATTTGGAACTAAATATGCGTCACTTAATGAAGATGAAAGCAAAACATCAAAGTCATAAGATGATTTTCCTTGTGCAGCCTGAATATATTGAGCAAAAATTGGTTCAATTAAAATCTGTCTTTCGGGTGTTTCAAACGCTAACATGACATCATTATGAATGTATAAACCTAAAGTATGAAAACCTAAAAATAAACAAACCCAACTTAAATGAGAAACAATAACTTCACGATTTTCTAAAAATTTTGCTAAAACATTTCCCCTATTCATATCAGGATCATATTCTGTTATCAAAAATATTGCACCATGAGCAAATGCTCCGCACATAATAAAACCAGCAATATACTGATGATGTGTATAGAGTGCAGCTTGAGTAACAAAATCTTGAGCAATATAAGCATAAGCAGGTAAAGAATACATGTGTTGAGCAACAAGAGAACAAATAGTTCCGACCCCCGCAAGAGCTAAACTTAATTGTAGATTTAAACACGAATTAACAGTTTGATATAAACCTTTGTGAATAAATTTATTATTAAAAATCGTATGACCTTCAATTAAATCTTGCAAATTATGACCAATCCCCCAATTTGTTTGATACATATGTCCAGCAATAATAAAAATAACAGCAATTGCTAAATGATGATGCGCTATATCTGTCAACCATAATGATCCTGTCTGAGGATCTAACCCACCTTCAAACGTTAAAATTGCAATCCCAGCACCTTCATCTGTTCCAAAAACATGATTTAAAGCATCTGGATATTTTGCATAAACATACCACTGCCCTAAAAAAAAGGGTTGTAAAGAAAATGGTGATGGAGAAACCTTTAAAAAATTGTCCCAACCAACATGCTGTCCACGAGATTCTGGAATTGCTACGTGAACTAAATGTCCTGTCCAAGCTAAAGAACTAACTCCAAAAAGAGCTGAAAGATGATGATTTAAACGGGACTCTGCATTTTTAAAAAATTCAAGAGATGGTTTAAATAATGGAATGTAGCCATGTATAAAACCTCCGATTAAAAATAATAAAGATAAAAGAAATAAAAAAAGTGATGCATTTAATAAATCACTATTTGATCTCATTCCAATAGTATACCACCATTGATAAAGCCCAGATGTTGAAAGCGTTACAGGACCATTAGCACCTTCACGAGTATAAGCTTGAATAGCCGTTTGACCAAAATGAACATCCCAAATTCTATGTGCAATAGGTCGTGTATGTAAAGGGTTGGATACCCAATTTTCAAAATTCCCTTGAACTGCTACATAAAAAAGATTACCAGAAGCCCATAAAAAAATAATAGCTAATTGACCAAAATGAGATGCAAAAATTTTTTGATAGACCGAAACACCTTCAAATGTCGCAAAAAAATCATGAACAATTCTAAAAAACCATAAATCTTGCGTAGTTTCAATAGATCTTCTATCGTCGCCTAAAACACCAGATGTGAATAATTTTAATTTCATAAATAAATTTATCCTCCAATTTATTTAACTAAATATACTTAACTATCATAAATTATCACAAAGAAAACAAAATAAGTTTAATCAAATTAGGAAGTAATTTTTTTTTATAAATTTTAAAATATTCTTTTTATTTCAATGAAAATAATAGAACATACAATTTAATTATAATACCTTTACCTTAAAAAATTAAGCCAATACAGAAAAAAATAAAAATAATAAATCCTGCATGTAACAGGGTTTGAACCTGTGAATCCAATTTGGAGATGGATTATGAGTCCATTGCTTTTGACCACTCAGCCATACATGCCTACTAAGCTTAATTTAGTTTTTCACTAAGCTAAACTTAATCTTTCAAATAGATATTATAAACTAATAAGCTGTCCTGAAGTTCATGAAGTGATTTCTTGCTAATATTACAATACTTTATTAACCAATTTTTTTTCATTTTTAATAAATCTCGAATCGTAAAAATATTAGCTCTTTTTAATAAAAATTTTATATGTAAAGAAACCGCTAAATTATCAAGTAAAAAAGTACTATTTTCATTATTTTGATCTAATACAACATTTTGATTAAAAAAATTTTTTTTAACAAATGAAGTTTTTTTTAAAGTACTTACAACAAAATTTTTTAATAGATAATTTGGAGAATTTAAAATAGAAAAAGAAAATGAAAAATCATAAAAAGATAAAAATAATTCAATTAAGAGTTTTATTGAATTTTGTAATGCAAAACAAGGTGAAATAGAACCATTTGTCCAAATTTCCAATAATAAATAATCAGAAAAAGTCTCTAATTCATCAAGGCGATTTATCAAATAATTTACCTTATTAACACTTGAAAAATTAGAATCAATTGGTATTAAAAAATTAGTACTTTTTGATAAATAGGTTGTTTGATCCGTTAATAAAGAATGAAATTGGTCATTAAAACTAAGTGATGATAAATTTGGAGATGGACTTGATAATAACATTTTGACAATTAATTCTCCATCATTTAAAATTGTCGCCAAATATTGGTTTTCATCAACACATTTTAAAACACTAGGTAAAATAATATCTTTTGCCCGAATAATAGCATTACCACGTTTTCGTAAATAAGCAACATATGGAATTGTCCTTATTAAATACTCATTACTGATAAATGTTAACTGTTTAAAATTTAAAAGAATATCTAATACAGACTCTTTAATACCTTGTAATGAAGAGTATTCATGTTTAACACCAAAAATATTAAGAGCTATAACATTAATACTAGTATTATCAGATAATAAAGTACGACGTAAAGTATTAGAATAAGTCAGAACTTTATTATGAGGAAATGGTCCAAGATAAAATCTGGAATAATAACTATTTTTATTTTTTATTCTAGACTCAATACACGAAAATATTTTTTTTTCCATAAAATTTTTTTATAAACCAAAAGCTAATCTATTAAAAACAAAAAAATAAACAAAAATTTGGAGATATTATTTATACCCTACGTTTTTTTGGTTGTCTACAACCATTATGAGGATTTACTGTTACATCTTTAATTAAAGCAATTTTTAATCCAACCTCTTGCAATCCACGAAGTGATGTTGATCTACCTGTTCCTGGTCCTTTCAATAATACTTGGGCATTCTTTACTCCAGAATTTAAACATTGCTTTGCCGCAGATTCTGCAGCTGTTTTAGCTGCAAATGGACTTGATTTTCTAGCTCCCTTGAACCCACAAATACCAGCAGATGAGGAAGAGACAACCCTACCAGTCATATCAACAACAGTTACTATTGTATTATTAAGAGTAGTATAAATATAAACAATACCATCTGCTGCTTTCCATTTTGCTTTTTTAATTGTTAACTTACGAATATATTTTACCATAATTAAACAAAATCCCTCAATTCAGAATAAAAAATACCATTCAATTAGCCTTGTTTTTGCTTATGTTTTGGATTTGAACAGATTACAATAACTTTTCCAGAACGACGAATAATTTTACACATTTCACAAATCTTTCGTATAGAAGACTTTACTTTCATTTTATTATTCCTTCAAATAACCAACCTTAAATCACCAAATAGAAAAAAGTAATTCACCACCTACACCTTTTACTAATGCTTCTCGACTAGTCATAATACCTTGTGAGGTCGAAATAATCACAAGACCTAAACCATTTAAAATCTTTGGAATTTTATTACAAGGACTATAAATACGTAAGCTAGGTTTACTTATTCGTACGATATTATTGATAAAAGACTTTTTCGATTTTGATTCATACTTTAAACTTATTTTTATAAATCTTTTATTATGAAAGAAAGGATCAAATTTTGATAAAATACATATGGACTCTAAAAAACTTTCATCATATAATAATTTCAATATTAAAAAATTATTTAAAGTATATGGAATTAAAAGAACATCTTGCTTTATTAAAGTGGCATTCTTGATAGCATTTAACATCTTACCTAAATTATCAGTCATCTAATTAATTTCCTTCGACTTAAAAAAAAAAAAACAGAATTTAACTACAGTTAAAAAAGACGTATCATCCCTTATACAAAGCTGTGTTAAAATATTACGATTTAATTTACATTGACTTTTACATAATTGAAAAATAAAAAAATTATAGGTACAAGGTAAACCTAAACCCCTAAATGCAGCATTTGAACGTAATATATAAAATTTTCGAGAACTATTGAATTTTTTTTTTCTATGAATATATGAAAAGTTTAAAGATTTTAATCTAATCTGTAACATAGTCCTGGATAAAGTAGACCATGCACCACGAAACCCATTTGTTTGATAGTTTAATTTTTTTCGATTTCGAACTGTTATTTTACCTCGTTTGATTCGTGTCATATTGTAAATTTTTACTCCTCAATATATCAAAAACTATCATTTTTACTTTAATTTCCAGCATAATACTCTAATACCAATAAAATATTTAGAGAGAATCCTAATTGTTTAATATCAGGTTCATCCATTTTTACAATAATAATCTTTTCAAAATTATCAACAAAAGTAAAACCGTCTAAGTCTTTATTCACTACCTTAGAAAATTTTTTCAGAAGAGATTTTTTTAAACTAATTTTTACTCCAGTTTCACAATAGAAACCAGGAACTGTTACCTTTGTATTATTTACATAAATATGACCATGAGCAATAAGTTGACGAGCAGCTAGTATTGTAGAAGTAATTCCAACCTTATAAAGAAGGCTATCAAGTCTATTTTCTAAAAATTGTAACAATAACTGTCCTGTATCACCATTTTTTTTTCTTGCTTTTTGAACATATCTAATCAACTCTTTTTCACTAACCCCATAATTATAACGAAGTTTCTGCTTTTCTTGCAAATGAAGACCGTATTGAGATAATTTTTTAAAATTTAAAGCTTTAGTAGATTTTTTCAGTACTTTTTTTGTAAATCCTGGTAATAAACCTAATCGACGAACTATCTTTAAACGTGAACCATTATATCGAGCCATAAAAAATACCTTCATTAAAATATTAAATAACATTATACTTTGAAATCGTCTTATTAGCTTCTGCTATTTTATGTAATTCATCTCGTTTTTTAATTGCATCGCCAATTCCATTCGCTGCATTAATTATCTCTAATGATAATCGATCAACAATCGAAGATTTAGGATTTGATTTATTATTAGAAGATTGAAAAAGCCATTTAATCGCTAAGCTTGTACCGCGAGAATTATTAATATAAACAGGAATTTGATTTGTAGAACCACCTACACGACGAGGTTTTATTTCAACAAAAGGAGTAATATTCAATATTGCTTGTTCAATTATTTTTATTGGATCTTGATTTGTAGTTGTAGCAATTTGTTTAACAGACTTGTATAAAATTTTTTGAGCTAAACTTTTATTCCCCTTTCTCATTAGACGATTTATAATTAGTTGCATTAATTCATTTTCATAAATTAAATCTGATTCAATAACACGTTTTTTTGAAATTTTACGACGAGACATAAATTAAGTAAAAAACCCTCCTTTCTCTTAAAATTAAATTTATTTGCTTGCACCATATTTTGATCTTGAACGTATTCTATTTTTAACAGAAGATGTATCTAAAGTACCCCTAATAATATGATATCTTACTCCAGGCAAATCTTTTATTCGTCCTCCACGTATTAAAACAACTGAATGCTCTTGGAGATTATGACCTATCCCGGGAATATAAGCGGTTACTTCAAAACCAGATGTTAATTTTATTCGTGCTACTTTCCTTAATGCTGAATTTGGTTTTTTTGGAGTTGTAGTGTAAACTCTTGAGCAAACACCTCTTCGCTGTGGACACTTTTTTAATGCGGGTGATTTTGTTTTTTTAACTACTTTTTTTCTTGAAAATCGAATTAATTGTTGAATAGTTGGCATAAATAATATTTTATTTAAAGAATTAAAACGGGTAAAAATTTATTTCACTTTAGAAATTTAACTGCTAATTAAAAGATTTTTTCAATAATTATGTTGTAAACAATCGCAATTTTTAAAATTAAAAATTTAAAGAAAAAACTAAAGAGTCAGGAAAAAAACGATTTATTTCAATTATCAACGCCGCAGTAAAACTTAACCAAATTGTTAAAAATACTGGAATTGACAATAGCCATCTTTGGAATCCATTCATAACGTGTAATTTATTTTTATATTTCTAAATTAACATACAATTATAAAAAACTTGAGTTATTTTAACTAACAATGTTCAATTAAATGGTTTTTTTCCCTGGTCTACGACCTGGATCATTAGAAAGAAATCCAAAAAGAAATAAACTTATAAAAAATGCAACAACAGTATAAACAATCGATTTTAAAAGAAACATAATAACGATTCAAATTTATTAAATAAATTATAAAAGCTTTAAAGTTAAATCTATTATAACAAGAGCCTTTTATCGGAATCGAACCGATAACTTTCGGTTTACAAGACCGATACTCTACCAATTGAGTTAAAAAGGCTTGAAATATTAGTATGTATATATATTAAGATATATAATTATACAATTAAACGAAAGAAAAAAATTGAAAAATAAAATAAATTTTTAAATAATTAAATGAACACTACAAAAGGAAAAGTTATCCAAGTTATTGGACCAGTTATTGATGTTTCATTTGAAGTAGAAGGAATGGCTGGAGTTAACATTTATGATGCAATAGTAATAAATGATGAAAAAGAACAAATTTCTGTAACATGTGAAATTCAACAGTTAATAGGAAGCCAGAGTGTAAGAACTGTTTCTATGAGTGCAACTGATAGAATTAAAAGAGGAATGGATGTTATACAAACAGGAAAAGCAATATCAGTTCCAGTAGGAAAATCAACATTGGGAAGAATTTTTAATGTCTTAGGACAACCTATTGACAACTTAGGAGAAGTAAAATTTGAAGAGACTCGTCCAATCCATCGTTCTGCACCTGAATTTATAGATTTAGATATTAAATTAGAAATTTTTGAAACAGGAATTAAAGTTATTGATTTATTAGCACCCTATCGAAGAGGAGGAAAAGTTGGATTGTTTGGTGGGGCTGGCGTAGGAAAAACTGTTCTTATAATGGAACTAATCAATAATATTGCTAAAGCACATGGAGGGGTTTCAGTTTTTGCTGGAGTTGGTGAAAGGACAAGAGAAGGAAATGATTTATATGCAGAAATGAAAGAATCTGGAGTTATTGTAGAAAACAATTTATCAAATTCAAAAGTTTGTCTTGTTTACGGTCAAATGAATGAACCTCCTGGAGCAAGAATGCGTGTTGGGTTAGCGGCATTAACAATAGCTGAATTTTTTAGAGACGCCTCAAAACAAGATGTATTGTTATTTATTGATAATGTATTCAGATTTGTTCAAGCAGGATCCGAAGTATCAGCATTACTAGGAAGAATGCCATCTGCTGTTGGCTATCAACCAACATTAGCCACTGAGATGGGAGGATTACAAGAACGAATAACTTCAACAAAAGATGGATCAATAACTTCTATTCAAGCTGTTTATGTTCCAGCAGATGATTTAACAGATCCAGCAGCAGCAACAACGTTTGCACATTTAGACGCAACAACGGTGTTGTCTAGAGGATTAGCTTCAAAAGGTATCTATCCGGCTGTTGATCCATTAGGATCAACTTCAACCATGCTTCAGCCATGGATTGTTGGAGATAATCATTATAACTGCGCTCAAAGAGTTAAACAAACCCTTCAGCGATACAAAGAGCTACAAGATATTATTGCAATTTTAGGATTAGAAGAGTTATCTGAAGAAGATAGATTAACAGTAGACCGAGCTCGAAAAATTGAAAGATTTTTATCTCAACCTTTTTTTGTAGCAGAAGTATTTACTGGTTTAGCAGGGAAATATGTCGGTCTAAATGAAACAATTTATGGTTTTAATAAAATATTAAATGGAGAATTAGATTCTTATAATGAACAGGCATTTTATTTAGTTGGAAACATTACAGATGCCGAAACAAAAATGAAATCAATTAATATTAATTAATAACGAGAGCTATTTCTGATTCTTATTTTTCTTTTGAATAAGAATCAGAAATAGCTCTCGTTATTAATTAATATTAATTGATTTCATTGTAATAATTTTACTAATTACAAATTTGTAAGGAGATATTATGAAATTAAAAATTACAGTTGCAATTCCAGGAAAAATAATCTTAAACACTGAAACGACAGAAGTTATAGTTCAAACAACAACAGGAAAAATTGGAATACTACCTAATCATGCCCCATTAATAGCTGCTATCGAGACAAGCGTATTAACTTTAAAAAATACTGGTGATCAAAAAACTTTCTTAGTTATATCAGACGGCTATATATCTTTAGAAAAAAACGAAATTTTTATCGCAACAGATCGTTGCATATTAGAAAATAAAATTGATAAAAAAAAATTAGAAAATGATTACAAAATAGCATTAGAAAAATATAATAAAGCGCAAAAAATTGGAAAAAAATATATTGCGTATAAAACATTAAAACGAATAAATGCATGTTATGAAATCCTTAATTATAGACGCCAATAAATAAAACAAAATTAAAAAAAAATTGTTGAAGAAAAAATGTATAAAGTGCCTGCGTTCAAAAAAAAAACTTTACTATCCAAAAATTATTTATTAACCAAAAACATAAAATTAGTATAATCTAACAAAATTGTCACAAGTATTAAATCAAAATTTAATCATCATTTCTTCTTGATAGCCAATTCCGAGCTTTAATATAGCTAGTTGGCGCTAATCTAATTGCTTCTTTCCAATAATCTGCAGCTTTATCAAAAAATATTTTTGAAACTTCATCTTGATTATTAATAAGTGCTTGCTCACCACGATAATGATAAATTATAGCAATATTATTGAGAGCTTGAGACAACCGTGGATTGCGATCCAAAGCCTGATAATAATACTCTAACGCTTTACTTTGTTGACCATTACTAGAGTGAATCAGTCCTATATTATAAAGCATATAACTTCGATCATATGCATCAATTTCAAGACGTAAAGCTTGATAATAGTTTTGAAGAGCTTCAGCATATTCACCTTCAGATTGAGCTGACATACCATTTCTATAATACGTGAAAGCACGTTTTTCATCATTAGATGCTGGGAATATTCGTAATAAAATATCAGCTACTATAGTAAAAGTTTTATCTAGTTATCAAAGATATTTTTATATTTTCTACTATTTCTCATCAAAAAGAACTGGAAAAACAATTTTCATCATTTACAGCTCATATTTTGACTGTTAATTTAGTGTTAAAGGTTTTCTTTATAATAAAGATTAACATCAAAAATAATCAGAACCAACGGTTTAAAATTTACAAAATTTGATATTGTAAGTTTAATATTTAAATAATTTATTTTAGCTTATTTACATTAACTAATTTATGGTAATTGATCTGATCTCAAGTAAATTACAATTTTTATATCTACATTTTAAAACAATTTTGCTACCTTAATAACATTCATGTATAGAGTTTAAAAAATTATTTTTTATTATTTAGAAAAAACTCTAATTATTAAAATAATATTTATAAAATAATCTTAATAATAATCTAAAAACATTAAATAATTAATAACCTAAACATTAAAATTTTTAAAATTATACTATTTTTATAATTTATAAAATTATCATTTTTCTGGGATCTTGGCATATATTAGTTATTATTATAATATTAAGTATTTGATCGTTTAAACATACATTTATATAAATTATAGCAATAAAACTAATTTATTTGAATGAAATTCATATAAACTTTGTCCACTGTTTTTAAAATTTCTTATTTACTAACCAATAAATTATCATTTATTTAAAATTAAAAAATTTAAGTAAAAGAATCAAGAACCTTTCAATTAAATAAATAATACATTCCAATTAAAAAATTTTTTAAGATTATGAAAAAAAATATTAATTTTATAAATAAAATTAAAACTATCATTCATATATTCAAAAACAAAAAAAAATTTTATATGATCTTTGCGAAAAAAACAGAAGCTGCAGGTTTTAAAGCTGGTGTAAAAGACTATCGATTAACATATTATACCCCAGAATATAAAGTTAAAGATACAGATATTTTAGCGGCTTTTAGAGTTACGCCACAACCAGGAGTTCCTCCAGAAGAAGCAGCAGCAGCTGTCGCAGCAGAATCATCAACAGGTACATGGACTACTGTATGGACAGATGGTTTAACATCCCTAGATCGTTATAAGGGAAGATGCTATTATATCGAAGCATCTCAAGGAGTAAAAGAAAATCAATTTATCTGTTATGTCGCATATCCATTAGATTTATTTGAAGAAGGATCAGTAACAAATTTATTTACAAGTATTGTTGGTAATGTCTTTGGATTTAAAGCATTACGAGCAATCCGCTTAGAAGATATTCGAATTCCAATTGCTTATGTGAAAACTTTTGATGGTCCACCTCATGGAATTCAAGTTGAACGTGACAAATTAAATAAATATGGTCGTGCATTATTAGGATGTACAATTAAACCTAAACTAGGTCTATCTGCAAAAAATTATGGGCGTGCAGTCTATGAAGGTTTACGTGGTGGATTAGACTTTACAAAAGATGATGAAAATGTCAATTCTCAACCATTTATGAGATGGAGAGATAGATTCATTTTCGTAGCTGAAGCGATCTATAAAGCACAAGCTGAAACAGGAGAAATTAAAGGACATTATTTAAATGCAACAGCAGGAACTTGTGAAGAAATGTTAAAACGAGCAGAATGTGCAAAAGAACTTGGTGTTCCAATTGTTATGCATGACTATTTAACTGGTGGATTTACTGCAAATACAACATTAGCAAAATATTGTAGAGATACTGGGCTATTACTTCATATTCATCGTGCAATGCACGCAGTTATAGATAGACAAAAAAATCATGGTATTCACTTTCGTGTATTAGCTAAAGCACTAAGATTATCTGGTGGAGATCATTTACACAGCGGGACAGTTGTAGGAAAATTAGAAGGGGATAAAGATATAACATTAGGATTTGTAGATTTAATGAGAGATGATTACGTGGAATTAGATAGGTCAAGAGGAATTTATTTTACTCAAGATTGGGCATCAATGGGAGGAGTTATTCCCGTAGCTTCAGGTGGTATTCATGTATGGCATATGCCTGCTTTGGTTGATATCTTCAGAGATGATGCTTGTTTACAATTTGGTGGAGGTACGCTAGGACACCCTTGGGGTAATGCTCCAGGAGCCACAGCCAACCGTGTTGCATTAGAAGCTTGTATTAAAGTACGTAATCAAGGTCTAAACGTTTTAACCGAAGGTGGTAATGCACTTCGTCAAGCAACAAAATGGAGCCCAGAACTAGCAGCAGCTTGTGAAGTTTGGAAAGAAATTAAATTTGAGTTTGACACTGTTGATACAGTATAATATTTAAACTTTTCAATAATAACTTCCTTACTAAAGAGAGTTGTTATTAATTTAAGACTAACATATAGATCTATGTATGATATATATAGACTCAAATAAAACTGTTTGAGTCTATATAGGCTTATAGCTCAGTTGGTAGAGCGTCTGCCTTACAAGCAGAATGTCATCGGTTCGAATCCGGTTAAGCCTAGAAAAAAAAAGCACTAACTAGCTATTATAATATCTATCAGACCATAATTTTTTGCTTCTCGAGACGATAAAAAACAATCTCTATCAATGTCTCGTGCTATACGGCTTAATGTTTGATTCGTATGTTCAAGATAAATTTTACTTATTAATCGACGCATTCGTAACAAATTTTCTGATTCAATAATAACATCAGACGCTTGTCCATAATATTCGGTTAAAGGATGATGTAATAATATTCGAGAATGTGGAAGCATCATCCGATTATGATACGTACCATTGGCTAAAATAAAAGAAGAAATTGAAGAGGCAATACCCATACATACCGTCGTCACATCTGAGGTAATATATTGCATGATATCATAAAGTGCTATTCCTCCTATTAAGGATCCACCGACTGAATTGATATAAAAATAAATAGATTTTTCTGAATCTTCAGAATCTAAGTATAATAGTGTTACAACTAATTGATTTATAAACTCATCATCTAATAGTTGAAAAAGAAATACTATTCTTTCTTTATATAATCGAGTATAAATATCTATCCATTTTGCTTGTGTAGCATTAGATTCTTGGAATGGAACTTTAGGAATACCAATTGGACTAATAATTTTTTTCATATTTATGGGATACTCTTTACTTATTTACAGAGTATTTTATACTGGAAAATTATAAAACTTAGCAAATATTGATTTTTATTATTTAAATAAATTTGCATAGTCTGTAAATTGTATGCTTGTTATATATATATATATATATATTTAAAGAAAGAAAGTAAAAAATTAACAAAATTAGTTAATATTATGGGATTACCATGGTATCGTGTTCATACTGTAGTTTTAAATGATCCTGGCAGACTTATAGCGGTCCATTTAATGCATACAGCGCTAGTATCAGGATGGGCTGGTTCAATGGCTTTTTATGAATTAGCATTATTTGATCCATCAGACCCAATTTTAAATCCTATGTGGAGACAAGGTATGTTTGTATTACCATTCATGACTCGTATTGGGATTACACAATCATGGAGTAATTGGAGTATAAATGGAGATCCAGTAATAAATACAGGTGTTTGGAGTTACGAAGGCGTAGCAGCAGCACACATTATCCTTTCAGGATTATTATTTATGGCTGCAATTTGGCATTGGGTTTATTGGGACTTAGAAGTTTTCGTTGACCCAAGAACAAAATTAACCGTATTAGATTTACCAAAAATTTTTGGTATTCATTTACTACTTTCTGGAATTTTATGCTTTGGATTTGGTGCATTCCATATTACTGGATTATTTGGCCCTGGAATCTGGATATCTGATCCTTACGGATTAACTGGAAAAGTTCAACCTGTTTCTCCTGAATGGGGACCTGACGGATTTAATCCATTTAATCCAGCAGGAATTGCGGCGCATCATATTGCTGCTGGTATTTTAGGTATTATTGCAGGATTATTTCATCTAAGTGTACGACCTTCCCAAAAATTATATTTTGGGCTAAGAATGGGGAATATAGAAACCGTTCTATCAAGTAGTATTGCAGCTGTATTTTGGGCAGCATTTGTAGTTGCAGGAACAATGTGGTATGGTTGTGCTGCAACTCCTCTTGAACTTTTTGGACCAACTCGATATCAATGGGATCAAGGGTATTTTCAACAAGAAATTGAAAGACGTGTACAAGATGACCTTGAATCTGGAAATGGATTAGAGAATTCTTGGTCAAAAATCCCAGAAAAATTAGCATTTTACGATTATATCGGAAATAACCCAGCAAAAGGGGGATTATTTAGAGTTGGAGCAATGAATAGTGGAGATGGGATTGCTGTAGGATGGTTAGGACATCCTATTTTTAAAGATAAACTTGGAAATGAATTATTCGTTAGAAGAATGCCAACGTTTTTTGAAACATTTCCTGTTTTATTAATTGATGAAAATGGAGTAGTAAAAGCAGATATTCCCTTCCGTAGAGCTGAATCGAAATATAGTATTGAACAAGTAGGTGTTTCAACAACTTTTTATGGTGGAGAACTAAATGGTACAACATTTACAGATACCACTACAGTTAAAAAATATGCACGTCGAGCTCAATTAGGAGAAATATTTGAATTTGATCGTACAACATTAAAATCAGATGGAGTATTTAGAAGTGGTCCAAGAGCATGGTTCACATTTGGTCATCTAGTATTTGCATTATTCTTCTTTTTTGGTCATATATGGCATGGAGCAAGAACCTTATTTAGACCAGTATTTTCTGGTATCGATCCCGATTTAGATGAACAAGTCGAATTCGGTGCTTTTTTGAAACTAGGAGATACTACTACAAGAAGACAATCGGTGTAAAAAAAAATTATTTATTTGAAGGATTTATCATATTAATATGGAAGCATTAGTATACACATTTTTATTAGTTGGAACGTTGGGAATTATATTTTTTTCAATATTTTTTCGTGAACCTCCTCGACTTCTTAAATAATTAATAAATCACTATTTAAGAAAAAACTAGAGATAGGGTGATAATTTAATAATTATGTCAAAGAATAAATTTACAACGCTTAATCAAAATAAAAAATTAATCATCATGCTCTTCAAAAGGATCACGTAATTCAAAAGAAGATGGTCCAAAACCAATATAAATAGAATAACCAGTTATACTAACAACTAAAAACCATAAAAAAAGAGTAAAGAAAAAAGCTGTACCATCCATAAAACTATTAATTAATTAAAAAATCCTCATTACAGAAAGTAAAATTCTACATTTTATCTTAAATTTTAGAAAATATGGCAACAAAAACATCAAAAACCATTACAAATAAAACTAGTATTGTTACACCACTTGGAACCCTATTAAGACCCTTAAACTCAGAATACGGTAAAGCTTCAATAGGATGGGGAACAACAGGAATTATGGCTATTTTTATGGCTCTATTTGCATTATTTCTTACAATAATTTTAGAAATTTATAATGGATCTATCATATTAAATAATGTAGTTATATAATAGAAAAGAAAGCTATTGTTTTTATTGGGGATCTTATGAGATCCCCAATAAAAACAATAGCTTTCTTTTCTATTTTTTTTTTATTTATAGTATTCTTGATGTAAATATTTCACTTTATTAAAATTATGACAACTCAAAATCTAATTGAATTTATAAAAAATAACAAAATATTTCTAAAAAAAAACATAGCCTATACTAACAAAAAAAAAAAACAAACATATCTTTTTCGAATGCTTCAAGCGAACGTTCATTTAGGACATAAAAACAAAAAATGGAATCCAAAAATGTCTGATTTTATTTTTCAAACCATAGAAGGACTACATATAATTGATATAGTTCAATCGTACATTTACTTATATAAGGCATGCCAATTGCTTTATAAAGAAGCATCAAACAAAGAGTATAAAGGGTTTTTATTTGCTGGAACTGAAGAAAAATCAGCTATTCCTATTTGTATTAAAAACAATGCTTATAATTGTGGCTCATTTTATATAAATAAAAAATGGTTAAGTGGTACCTTAACGAATTGGAAAAACACAACAAATTCACTTACTATTTTAAAATATTTAAAACTATATAAAAAAACAAAAAATTTTGATGAAACCCCTGTCAAAATTCAAACCTTAATTCAAAAAAAAATTTCAAAATTAGAACGATATTTTGGAGGTATACAAAATATGAAAGCTCTTCCAGAAATCGTAATTATTGTTGGCGAACAAACGCAACTAAATGCATTAAAAGAATGTCACATATTAAAACTAAAAAGTATTACATTACTCGATACTAATAGTAATCCAAAACTAGTAGATTTATTTATACCAGCAAATGATGATTCAAATTCTTCTTTAAACTTTATTCTTGGTGAATTCCAACTTGCTATAAATTTAGGAAGACAAAAATACTTGAAAAACAAAAATCCCTTAGAAAACTCTAACTCAATTTTAAGATCGATTTAAACTAGCCAAAAATTAATTTTGATATATTCAATTATGTTATAATATAGTTGAATATATTAATAAAATAAGCGGACTTCGTATAGCGGTAATACCTTAGCCTTCCAAGCTAAAGCGAGGGGTTCGATTCCCCTAGTCCGCTATTAAATATTTATCTATATAAAAATGATTAATAAAAAAAATAAAACTCTCTTTTCTTTAAAAAAAAATTGTTTACTGCAAAATTTCTCATCAAATTTATTAAAAGTTTTAACTGGTTTCTTTCTTATTTATAAAAAAACAACAATCTTATTTTCACTAATATTTCTAATCCTAATACTAACAGTACAAAATAGTGTTGTTAAAATAAATATTTTTAATATTTACTACTCAGGATTATTTTTGAATTATCAACAAATTCAAAAAACATTACAATTATCACTTCAAACACTACTAATCTATTATCTAATAATATGTTCAATTATTCAGTAATTGAACATATTCAATTATAAAATTGTTAATGATCTGAGATACTAACTCAATGGTAGAGTATTCGGCTTTTAACCGATTAGTTCTGGGTTCAACTCCCAGGTATCTCAAAAAAGTTTTTAATTATAAATTTTTCTTAAAAAAACTTGGTGATAAAAGAAAAGAAATAACACCTGTCCCCCCAGTAATTGGATGGCCCAATATAATATTTTCTTTCAATCCATTTAAAAAATCAATTTTTTTCTTCACTGCTGCTTTACTCAAAACTCGTGCAGTTTGCTGAAAACTAGCGGATGAAATAAAACTTTCAGTATTAATGGCCGTTCCTGTAATCCCTAAAATAATCGGTTGACAAATGATCTTTTGAGATGACAATTTTTTATTAATACTCTCAATTTTATAAAAACTAACAACTTCACCTCTAATAAATCCTGACTCACCACCATCAATAATTTTAACTTTTGAAGTCATTTGTTTAATAATTATTTCAAAATGCTTTCTAGAAATTGATATCCCTTGTGAACAATATACCTTTAAAATACCATCAATAACAATCTTCTGAATTCTAGCAATACTCCGTTTTAATGCTCTTTGAATAGAAAGCCTCTCTTTAAACATTTGAAAATCTGAAATTAATCTAAAAGACAAACCATGTGTAAGTATATTATCTATATTTTTTCTACTAGATTCAAAAAATTGTTCAATTTTAGGAATACCTTGTACAATATCTCCGGTCTTCAATTTCGTATAGAATAAAGTCATTATTGGAGAGTTTACATTAATAAAATCACCATTCCAAACATAAAATATTCCATTTAATGGATAAAGTAATGGTTTACCTTTTCTTAAAATACAAATTTCTTTAGTAAAACCTAAAATTTGACCGGATTCTTTAAATTTCTTACCAGGTGATAATAAAGAAGCTGAATAAACAAGTGATCCAACATGAAAAAATAAATCAACAATATTAGCAGTATTAATATAATAAGTTTTATCAATAGTACTTTTAAAAATTAAGGTTTTTTGATTACGATTTCTAAAAAGAGAAATAATATTGACATCATCTTTAGTGAGAATAATTAATTGATTAAAAAGAGTGTTTGAACTCGAGTATTTAGAGAATTTACTAAATAAAACTTCGCCTTCATAAGGACTCAAAAATGAAATAGTCGCAATCGAAGATCCTCTCGAAACCCAATTTAAATGATGAAAAGAGAATTTTACTCTATCTTTAATACTTCCATTAAATGATTCAGGATCAAAAGTACGTCTAAAAATTGGATTTATTATCGAAAACTTACAAAATAAACTTAAATACCGAGAACTTAAATAAGGAAACGCTATTTTAAGTTTAGAATTTAGATCTTGATTTTTAAAAATAAAAAAATTATTTTGAGTTATCGAATTCAAAAATGTAAAAGATTTAAAGAAAAGAAACTTCCATGTAAGTTTATATTTTTCAATATATGAATACTTATAACTATAACTTGAACGAAGAAAAGGTATTTGTAAAAAATATGATATTTTAATCTTTTTATACAGATTAGAAAAACTTAAAGAAGAAAATTGTTTTTTATTAAATAATGGAGAATCTAATGAATACAACTTATTAGAAAATAGATAAAATGAATTCTTAAAAAATAAATCTTTAAAACGATAATCTAATATTAAATTTGAGAGATTATTATTATAATTCAAAAATAAAAATTTAAAATTTGTATGAGAAAGAATAGAAATCGAACTAATTGACTTTAAAAGAAAATAAGTAGGTGTAACAATTTTAAGTTGTAATTGTGAAAGAAAAGTCTTAAAAAAATCAACACTAATTTTATTGAAACAACGATTTTTGCTAAACATTTTGGAATAAAAATTAAGCGGAAAAATATTAAAACAGCTTAATTTTTTTCTATTAATAGATTGAAAATTTGAAAAGTTTAGTGAAAATGAAGATAAAACAAAATATGTTTCTGACAAATTATAATATTTTAAAACAATCTTTGTTTCTAAAAACTCCCAAAATCTTAATTTTTTAAGAATAAATCCAAACTCCCTCAAAAATTGAGGGATACATAATGACTCTAAATACATTTGTTTAGGATACTTTACTAAAAGATTAAAATTTTGGAATTTGAATAACGAATTAATTGAAATAATAAATCCATCTAATTGATTGATATTTAAAAAAGAATAAAATTTCCTAAAATTTTCGAGTTCTATTTGTAAAAAATTTCTTTTTAATTGTTTAAAGCTAGGAAATAACCCAGTCAAATGTTTCCAATAACCCTGAGATAAATACAAACTTTTCTTCTTTTTTAAGAAAAAATTTGACGAAAAGCAATTTAAAACACTATTCTTTTTTTGAAAAAAAATAATATTAGTCATAACTTGATTTGTTAATGTATTTATATAATTTAAAATTAATAATGGAATATTTCCATTCGGGGTTAAAAAAATTGAAGATGAAAAATATGAAACCAAAAATTTAGAAAGAATTCGTTTATTCCAAAAAAGAAAGACATTAATAAAAAACCCAAATCTTTCTAGAAAAATAAAACAACTACTCAGCATAGCTAAATAATGACTCGATTGAACTCTTTGTTGATAAAATAAAATTTTTTCAAAATAATAAAATAAAAAATTTGAAATTGTTTTATCAATAAAAATAAAAGACAATAAATAGTTACTTATTAAATTACCAAAAAAATTTGTAAACGAAAAATCATTCTTCTTAATTTTACTCGAAATAAAAAAGTTTTTTATTAAACGAAAAAAAGAATATGACCTTATTCGTAATCTACAAATATTATTAGATGAAAATAATAAATTCGATTGTTGATAATTACAAAATCTTATCAAAAAATTATTAAAAAAATACCTTAATGATGTTTTAGGATAAAAAATTATTTTAGTTTTTTTACTCTCATTATTATAATTTTCTATTAACAAAGAATTATAATAAGGAAAAGAATTTATTAAAAAATCAGAAGTTTTTAAGAAAATATTTAATTGTATTTTTTTTATATACAAAAACTCATTTTTAAATATAGATTTATTTACATTGTTTAATTGAAAAAATAAATAATCTTTTTCAAATATTTTGGAAAAAAACTTAAAACTTGATTTTTTTTGTTTTGAAAAAAAAATTGGAAAATTAATCAAACCTTTTACGATTTTCATATCACTTTTCTGTAAATAATTTGACGGAAACCAAAATAAAAAATTATTATCACTTAAAGAACTTTCAGAATATTTAGTAAGATCATTTGCTTTTAAAAAAATATGTAATTGCTCTAATTTCTTACGTTGTAAATTAATTCTTTTTTCTTTAAAAAATGAAAATGAACTACTAAAAAAATTATAATGATTTATATTACAAGCCTTTATTCGAATTATATTCTCATTTTCAATGGGTTTAACTGAAAGAGGAGTAAAAATAGAATATTCATTTATTTTCTTGATAGTATTTACTAAAAATGCATAAATGGGATACTCTGTAAAGATTAAAGATTGGGGATTTGAAATAAGAGAATTACCACTTTTATTTTTATTTATTAACAAAATGCGTAAAAAAGAAGGGTACTTACTTAATAATTTTAATTTAGCAATGGGAAATCCCATACAAATAAAATCTCCAGTTTTTGGAAAAAGTCGTACATTTAAACTAGGTTTGTAGATTCTTCCAGACAAAACCCATAATTTTCTTTTTTGAGTTAAATATTGTAACCTTTGAATTCTTAAAGAATGGAGTAAAGAGTCCAGTGTATTGAACTTTTTTGGACCATTTGAAAATATAGAAAAATTTCGTTGAATAAGATATGAATCATTTAAAAAAACCTCACCTTGAATTTTTGAGACAACAGAATAAGATGTGTATATACGACTTTTATTGGACTTTAAAAAATATTTTTTAGCAATTAATTGATTCAATTGAACTTCTTCTTTGTTTTTGACAAATAAGAGTGTATAAGGAAAAACTTTAAATTTTTTTGAAAGAGTTTTTTGCTGAGCCAATCTAGTATTTAAAAAAATGAATTCTTTTTTATTATTATTTAAAGATCTAATTGGATTAAGAATTATTAAACCTTCTTTTTGAACAAGAAATATGATTTTATTCTCATACGTTTTAATAATTTTCCCTTCTAAAGTCGCTGAATAATTAATAATTCCATTAAAAGGTGCATATAAATGATTTAAAGCACTTCCTGAAAATACACCACCTGTATGAAAAGTCCGCATAGTTAATTGAGTACCAGGTTCTCCAATAGATTGAGCAGCAATAACCCCAATAACCTCTCCTAATGATATCAATCGTAAATGTGAAAGATTCCAACCATAACAGAGCTGACAAACTGTTAAATTTGCAGCTCGACACTGTAATGGCGATCTTACATAAACTCTATCAAAATATGTAGATAAAAGGACTGCTAATGATTCATCTATTTGTTGATTGCGATAAAAAACAACGTTTTTATTTTTCAATTTACCCTCAGCAGCTAAAACACGACCATATAACTGATCTTTAAGACTCAGAACAATTTTATTATTTTGATATAAATTTGATAAAAATAAACCTTTGAACGTTAAACAATCTAATTGTGAAACAATAACGTGTTGAGCACTATCTACTAGTCGCCGCGTTAAATAACCAGCAGTAGCTGTACGTAAAGCAGTATCAACAACTCCTTTTCTTGCTCCATAACATGAAATTAAATATTCTGTGACTGTTAATCCTTCTCGAAAATTACTTGTTATAGGTAAATGGATAATTTGACCGTTTGGATCTACCATTAATCCACGCATACCAATAAGCTGACGAACTTGAGAGATATTTCCCCTAGCACCCGAAAATGCCATCATATAAATTGGATTTAATCGATTGACACTTTTGAACTTCGTGTTTATATCATTTTTCAAAATTTCACTTATTTTTTGCCAATTATTAATTAAATATTGTGATCTATCAATTTCACTAATTAAACCTAATTCATAATAATTATCAAGATTTTTAATATTTTTATAATTTTTGATAATTAAGTTTTTTTTTGTAGAGATTGTTTTAAAATCATCTATTCCAAGAGAAATTCCAGCAATAGTAGCATATTTAAACCCTAATTGCTTAAGATTTTCAGCTAAATTAATTGTATTAGATTGTCCATTAGTTAGAACACACCATGTTAATAAAGTTTTTAATTTACTTTTATTAAATAAAACATTGAAGAATATTTTTTCCATAATTTATTACTATTTTACTTTATTAAAAAAACAGATTTAGGTAGCTATTAATTTAAATAAATAATTAAATATAACTCTTCCAACTGTGGTTCTTAAAAACTGTCCTATTTTAAGACCATACACATCATAAAAAGATTCTAAATTTGAATATTTTAAACAAAAATTACCATTTTTATAAATTCTTATTTCATCAGGATACGATAAATCATCATCAGTTAAAATATTAAACCTCCATTTAATCCAAATGTTCGTATGAATCATTAATTTTTCTTGATTATAAGCTTTTAAAACAGCATTCATAGTTTTAAAATAAAGTATTTTATTCCGAGATTTATGATTTCTCCTAGAATTCTTATAAAATTCTGGAAAAATACCTTCAACTAAAGAAGTCAAATAATAACAACCTAAAATCATATCTTGACCAGGAGTTAGAATAGGCATACCAGTAGCAGAAAATAAAATATTATTTCGTGACCAAAGAAGTTTCCATGCTTCAGCTCGAGCTTCAAAAAACAAGGGTATATGAATACCCATTTGATCTCCATCAAAATCAGCATTAAATGCTGGACATACTAATGGATGTAAACGTATTGCATTTCCTTTAACAAGCTTTGGCTGAAAAGCTTGTATACCTAATTTATGCAGAGTTGGTGCTCTATTTAACAAAATAAGATGCTCTTTTAAAACAACATTAATAACAGTTAAAAGAGTTTTTCCACCAATTTCTATAATTTTTTTTGCTCCTGGTATAGTATTCGAATATTTTGAGGAAAGAATACACTGAATAAGAAAAGGAGAAAATAACTCAACGATAATTTTTAATGGAAGCCCACATTGATGCAAATGCAAAGATGGATCAACTACTATAACAGCTCGACCTGAATAATCAACTCTTTTCCCTAATAAATTTTGTCGAAATCTTCCACGCTTTCCTTTTAAATTATCTAATAATGACTTTATTGGTTTAGTATTATTTCCGTTAGGATCCTTTTGACGAATTAAGTCATCTATAGATTCTTGTAAAAGCCTTTTAGTAAAAGAAATTTCACCTGCAAAATCGTCAAAAGCTATCAATTTATAAAACTTTTCCAAACGAATATTACGTAGCAAAATTGTTTGATATAATTTATTCAAATCAGCTACAGCAACTGTATTTGAGCCGATTTGAATAATCGGACGAAGGTCTGGAGGTAGAACAGGAAGTACTGATAAAATCATCCATCTTGGTTGAATTTTAGCCTGACGAAAATATTGTATTAATTTTAACCGTTGAAAAATTTTATATTTCCTAAAATTAAAATACCTAAATTTTCTTCGGTACTCCCAAATCCCTTTAGCTTTAAAGTAATTACCATAAATAAAGTAAGATAATTCTAGAATTTCTTCTTTAATTTCAAAAAAATGAAATTTAACTTGTCGCTCCAAATTCGATAGTTGAAAATTATAATCAAATAATCGTAACCAATTATATATAACCCTAGTCCCAAAAACAACTTTTTCTTCATATCCAGTAATAATATCCTTAGTAATTCCCTTATTAGAGAGAGGGACGATATTTAAAAATGCCACATCTTTTTTATTCTTATAACGAAGATAAAAAGTTATAATTCTCCATTGTTTTTTTGCCTCCCATTTAAATGAATAAGATAATGCATAAAAATTATTTAAGAGAAACGAAAAGTATTCAAAAAACTTAATTTTTTTATTTTCAAATGGTATTGTCGAAAGAAAAAAAGAGGTTTTAAAAAATTTTAAATAATGAATTATATTTGTTTGAATTTGAAGAGAATATTTAAAATTTATTACATGAGAAAGATTATTATTATTCAAAACATCAGTAAGTAAAAACAAATTCTGATTTACAGAATCAAAAGCGATTTCTTGTTTTTGGAAAACTCGTTTAATGATAACATCATTTGTACAATAAATTAACGAATTAATATACTGGAATGGAATATCTAGTAAAAGAGAAATATATCTAATATACAAAATATGAACTACAGGTGAAATCAGTTTGATATAACCTAATCTATATCGTCTCACTTTAGAAGATTCAAATTCTAATCCACATTCTTCACAAACAGAACTCAATTCATTTTCATATTTATTTCCACAAGCACATTGAAAATCATTAATTGGACCAAAAATATGCTCACAAAACAATCCATTTTTTTCAGGCCTTAATGTTCTATAATTTACAGTTTGTGGAGTTTTTACTTCTCCCAAAATCTCTCCACTAGACGCAACACGAGAACCCCACTCAATTATTGACTTTGGTGAAGCTATTTTGATTTGAATTAAATTTATTTCAAAATCTCTCAGATTTTCGATATAATAATTATTCATTAAAAAAAAAATTACTTTATTTTTATTTAAAAAATTGTACATTTAAACATAAAGATTGAAGTTCGCGAATTAAAACTTTAAACGTTTCTGTTGTCCGAACTTTACTAGAACGACTTTCTAAAAGAACACTCACAACATGTTGACGGTTTTCCGAATCATCTGACTTTATTGTTAATAGCTCATGAAGAATATACGCAGCACCATAACCTTCTAATGCCCAAACTTCCATTTCTCCAATCCGTTGCCCTCCTTGTTTTGACTTTCCTTTTAATGGTTGTTGAGTAACAAGAGCATAGGGCCCCGTTGATCTAGCGTGTATTTTTTCTTCAACTAAATGAATCAATTTCAGAATATAAGCTTTTCCAACCGTAATTGGTTGATCAAAATACAAACCAGAATACGCATCAATTAATTTAGTTTTTCCTGGATAAGTTAAATTAAATAACCACTTATTACCAGTTTTAATTTTCGAAAGATATAATTTAGAATACACAAAATTTCGTGATAATTCAAAATCAATTGCTTCATCAAAAGGAATAATTTTAAAACGCTTTAATACATAAGTACTTGCCAATCCGAGTAAACACTCTAAAACTTGTCCAATGTTCATACGAGAAGGAACACCTAAAGGATTAAGTATTATATCAAGAGCAGTTCCATCAACTAGATAAGGCATATTAATTTCTTCTAATACTTGAGAAATAACTCCTTTATTACCATGTCTACCGGATATTTTATCGCCAATTTGAATAATACGATTTTGTAATAAATGAATTAAAAGAATTCTATTGTAAGATTTATCTCTAGACTTTTTCTTTTTAATTGGCTGATACTTTATAAGTGTTATTCGACCTTTTTTGTATTTAGGAACTTTAAATGAAACATCTTTAAATTCGTATTTTAAATCTTTTGATCCTTTTTTAAAAATATTTTTTAATAACTTTCTATACGGTGACGAAAAATCACTTTTTATACGAAGAACTTTTCCAACAAGAATATCATTTTCAGAAACAAAAGAACCAATTTTTATAATACCAGTATTATCCAACTTTTTCTGTTGTTCAAAAGTTATTCCAGGCACATCACGCGTCAAAAATTCAACATTTTCATCAAAACTAGTTATTTCAATTTCAAACTTTTCTAAATGAGTTGAAGTATAAACATGATTAGTTCTAAGCTTTTTACTAATGACAACTGCATCTTCAAAATTATATCCTTTCCAAGAAATGTACCCAACAAATAAATTCTTTCCTAATGCTAATTCATTTTGGCACATTGATAATCCATTTGCTAAAGAATTACGTTTTATAACCCACTGACTTGAATTAACTTGTACTCTGTTTAAACTACAAGTTCCTTGATTGGAATGTTTATATGAATGTAAAAAATAATCAATTTTTTGAAATTTTAAAAACTTTTTAAATGAATGAATTTGTATTACTTTCTTATTTTTAAAAAATAAAAATAATGAATTATATTTAATTTTATTAAAATCTATTTTTTCTTGTTTTAAAAAATCAAAACTATTTATGTTTAATATAGTTGTAAACCTTAAAAAATTGTCTTTCAAAAGAATTTTTTTATATTTTCGAATAAAATTGTATATTATTAATTTTCGAAAACTTAAATAATATACAATCCCATCTGAATAAGAATTTATTCCTTCATCTAAATCATTTATAATTTTAGATTCTAACCCAGTTCCTACTAAACAACATTCTGGTATTAACAAAGGGACAGCTTGTCGTTGCATGTTTGATCCCATTAAAACTCGATTTGCATCATTATGTTCTAAAAAAGGTATTAAAGACGTTGCGATTGATAACATTTGAATTCTAGATATTGAAATAAAATCAATATCTTTCGAATCGAGCTCTCTTAACTCTTGTTTAATAAGTGTTGGTAGTTTTTTATCAGATAAAAATCCAACTCTTGATCGTTTTACATCAGCAGATAGAATAGAATGAGTATCATCATAATCTGCAGCTAAACAATTTATTCCAGTATTATAGACAATATGACCATTATTAATTTTATATAATGGGGTTTGAAGAAAACAATCAGATTTAACATCTGCAAATATTGAAAAAGAGTTGACTAATCCAGCATTTTTCCCTTCAGGTGTTTCAATTGGACAAATACGACCATATAAAGTTGGATGAATACTTCGAATTGTTAATATAGTATTATCAGCGCTAATCCCTCCTAATCCTAATGAACTTAATCTTCTTTTGTGAGTTATAATCGATAATGGATTAATTTCATCCATAAATTGAGATAATGGATTTAATCCAAAAAACTCTGCTATTGTAGTATTCATGGGTTTTGACGAAAAAACTTTATTAATATTTAACTCGTTGTTTAAATCTAGCTTTAAAATACGATTTTTAATAGAAATTTTTAATCTCTGAATACCAATTATTAATTGATATTGTAAAAGTTCTCCAATAATCTTAACACGCTTGTTTTTTAAATTATCAATTTCATCATCTTCAAATAAACCATATTTAAATTTAAATAAAAAATGAACGGATAAAAGTAAATCATTTACATTCAATGTCAAATCAAAATTATTTTTATAAAAATGAAATTTTTTATTGAGTTGAATTCGGCCTACATAGCCTAAATCATAATATTTAGGACTCATAAATCGATTAAATAAAAGTTGTAAATTCCATGTTATTGAACCATTATTAGTGAAAAAATATTTACAATGTTTATCAATTTTCCTTAGTGCTAAAATTTGAGAATCATAAGTTTCATCGTACCTTTTCTTGTTTTCTTGTAATATCTCATCTTCTTCAAAATTTTCATCTTCTTTTAGTTCGTTATTTTCTTTTAATTTATTTTTATTTAAATCTTCAAGATCATCTAGGTCTATAAGGTCTATAGGTTTTTCACGAGGTAAAAAAGAATAAATAGTTTTTGGCTTTAATCCTAATGCTTGTAAAAAAATAATGAAAGGAATTCCTGGAAATGATTTTGTTCTGAGAACTACATAATCGTTTTCTGTCATTTCTAGTCTCAACCACGTTCCACGCTCTGATATAATATCTGCATAATAAGAAAGAATAAAAAAATCATCTTTTCCCTTATGAAAATAAATACCCGGAGATCTGACCATTTGACTCACAACAACTCTTGGAGAACCATTTAAAATGAAATGACAATTATTTGTTAATACTGGTATATTAGCTAAATTTATCCATAAAATACGAGGAACTGGACCAACAAATTTTATAGGTATACTCAATTCACAAGAATAAGTTTCTGAATTTAAAATACAATCATTACAATTATAATAAGGCAATTCTAATTGATATAACTTCGGATAAAATATTATCTTAATATTTTTTTCTGTCTCTAATATTACTTCTAATTTTTGTATTTCTTTTTTTAGTCCATATTCTAAAAAATTTAAAAAACTATTTCTTTGTATCCGTAATAAATTTGGGAAAAATAATGGAGTTATATACATAAATTTTTTTTTTATTTTTTTTTATCCTAAAATTTAACTATCTTATTAGTAATATGATATATGATGATAGAATTATTCAATAAACTAAATTATTAGTAAATGAGTTGATGGCATAGCCAAGTTGGTAAGGCAATAGATTGCAAATCTTTTATTCCCCAGTTCGAATCTGGGTGCCATCTAATAATATTGTTAATACTACTCTAGATAATTATAATTTTTTGTTAGATAAAATGATTGCTTTTTATATAAAAAGCAATCATTTTATCTAACAAAAAATTATAATTATCTAAATCCTACAGAAGCTTGCCAAGCAAAAGCTAGTAAGAAAAATAAAACAGGTATAATCGGTAAAATATTTACTAAAGGATAGAAAATACTATAAAATTCTGGTAATCTTGCAATGATAATCATTATGTTAATCCTTCTTTTTATTATTTTTTATTTTTGATCATAGAATAATTCTATAAAAACTTTTTTAAGTTATTATATCCACCTTTAAAGATATATATAAACTAAAATAAAACTTTTAATAATTGGTATCAATACAAAAGTAAGCAGTATTGATTATTAAATGTTGTAGCAGATTTATCATGTAATGTAAAGAATTAAAATTAAAGGGAGAGAAAGGGATTCGAACCCTCGATATACAAAAATATATAACAGATTAGCAATCAGTCGCTTTAAACCACTCAGCCATCTCTCCTACTCATTATTATAAAGATTTTTCACTAAGTGTAGATAATTAACAAAAAAAACCTAAAAAACAAATTTATAACTTTTAAATTTTATAAAGAAAAATAAAATATGATACAATATATTATTGTTAACTAATAATAATTAAGGAGGCTAATATCTAAAAAATTATGGCAAAAAAAGGAATGATTGAAAGAGAAAAAAAACGACAACATCTTGTATTAAAATATTTTACTAAAAGAATTTTATTAAAACGTACTATAAAAATAACTCAATCTTTAAAAGAAAAGTATAAATTATACGAAAATTTAAAAAAATTACCTTTAAATAGCATGAAAATAAGATTAAGAAATCGTTGTTTTGTCACAGGAAAACCACGTGGGTTTTATAGAGATTTTGGATTATCTCGCAATATGCTAAGAAATATGGGACATGAATGTCTAATACCAGGTTTAATAAAAGCTAGTTGGTAAAGTTCTGAGGTGTTTCGACTTTTTTCAATGATTCCAAATTCTTTCTTGTACATTGAAAAAGCGAATATGCGGGATAGAGCAATATGGTAGCTCGCAAGGCTCATAATCTTGAAGTTACAGGTTCGAATCCTGTTCCCGCGACTTTTTTTTTCTTTCATTTTATAGTTTTTTATAGTTAATAATAAAAAAAAAATTAACGGGATATAGCGCAGTCTGGTAGCGCTTCTGTTTTGGGAATAGAAAGTCACAGGTTCGAATCCTGTTATCCCGACCATCTTTCCATTTTTAGGTTACTAAAGTAACTAACGTCTTTAGTTCAGTTGGTAGAACGTAGGTTTCCAAAACCTAATGTCGTGGGTTCAATTCCTACAAGACGTGTATACTTTTTTTTATTGTTATTTGCCAAGAGTCAGATTTGAACTGACGACACAAGGATTTTCAGTCCTTTGCTCTACCAACTGAGCTATCCTAGCATACTTATTTATCATTTATTAATAGACATAACTAAATTAATATACTTAGAAGCGTTTTTAAGCATCTTCTAAGTATATTAATATATTTTGTAAATTTCTTATTATTTGAACCTGCAATTGCAAAGAATAAATTTTTGAACTTAAATTAGGAAAAATAATTATTAAGAACGTTATAACGAAGATCCTAATCCATTATATGAACCATAAAAGAAAATACCTACTAACCCTATTGCTAGTAAACCCAACACTAAACCAACAACCCATAAAGGTATTCTGCCTGTTGTTCCTAAAAAATTTCTGTTCAATTTGTTGTTTTTTAATAATTTCATAGATTTTTAGTTTTTTATAATTTTATATTATTTCTATTATTTATATTATTATACGGATTAAATTAATTAAAGATATAGCTTGAAAATAAAACGGCTAAAACAAATATTAATAATAATCCCCAATAAAGACTAGTACGATTTAACTCAACATTTTGTTTATTAGGATTTGACTTACTCATGATTAAAATCTCCTTAACTAAATATTTTTATTATCTTTGAATGAATTGCATTGCTGTTATTGATCCGATAAAAAATACTGTAGGCACTGCTAATGCATGAACAGCCAGCCAACGAAATGTAAAAATTGGGTATACAATCGGTCTTTTTGTTTTAAGGTTATGAGTAATTTTATTTATAAATGTCATTTTTTGTTTTCCTTCTTAAAATTAAAATTTATATTTATAATATTTTTCCAAATCGATCCGAAATAATAGGAGCCTCTTGTTGTTCATTTGTAAAGTACTCATTTGGTCGTGGACTACCGAAAATATCATATGCCAAACCAGTACTAACAAAGAGCCATCCAGCAATAAACAACGATGGAACTGTTATACTATGAATAATCCAATATCTAATACTTGTAAGAATATCTGAAAAAGGTCTTTCTCCTGTTGTTCCTGCCATTATTGTAATTCCTTCATATTAAACGTGTTATTTAATTAATAAAATTATATAAAAATAAAAGAAATATCTAACTGCAATTACTGCTAAATACTCTAATAATAAATAAAGAGTATTTAAATAATATACATTATTGACTCTATCTATTCGTATTACGAGGGTTTAAGTTGCGATTGATGAGTTAGTAATGATGCACCAGTCCAAATAACACTGTTATTTGGACTGGTGCATCATTAC